TTTATTATTGATTCAGAAGTCATTCGTGAAATCATGCACCTTTCGCCCTAATTAGAACCAAAAAGAGGTACAGTTGGTTGAATCCAACCTATTCTTGAAATAAACAACCCGCACACACTCCCTTTCCAAAAAAGATCAATACACCAAGCACTACACTGAGATTTATTAGATTTGTTGCTAAAATATCGGTATTAAACCCGAAACTCCCGGCGGATGGCCAGTGACCCAAAAAAACGAAAGAATCGGTTCCATTTTTCATATGATCTCCTCTTATAGATAAACTAAAAAATCGTTGTATTATTTCACTTTTTTGCTACTTCTAAATCGAAAATAGTTTCGAAATGAATTTTCTTTTTTTAATTGAGATTCCCCAATTCCCAATAAGAATAATATTTAACTTATTGGAATAGAATTACTAATTAGGTACTAGGTTTCATGGGAATTGCGAAATACCTCCTTTATTGCTTCTTCTTTGAACTAAGAAGGGGAAGGAAGGAAGAAAGCAAGTGGGTAACACTAACTCTTCATCTTCAAAAAAGTCCTTCCCGGGGGTTATTTTTGCAACGAATAAGTAATTGCGTAGAAGCGATATTTTACTATAATGTGAAAAAGCAACCTGCAAGTCCAAGGCTATAAAAGAAATATGAGAAAACCGTATTTCTTTTCTCGGATTAAACAAAAGGATTCGCAAATAAAAGCGCTAATGCTACAACCAATCCATAAATTGTTAAAGCTTCCATAAAAGCTAAACTAAGTAATAAAGTACCTCGTATTTTTCCCTCTGCTTCGGGCTGTCTCGCAATACCTTCCACAGCTTGTCCTGCGGCAGTACCTTGACCAACTCCAGGTCCAATAGAAGCAAGCCCTACAGCTAATCCAGCAGCAATAACAGAAGCAGCAGAAATCAGTGGATTCATGATAAATTCCTCACACACAAAAAAAAGAAATGGTTAATGATACAATCAACCAATGCATTATGGCTTAATTATTCCATTGCTAATATTTATCCAGCCAAAATAACTAAAAACGCCGAATTGAAAATTGAAATAATAATATTATTGAATCATTAGAATAGAAAGACTTCATCTTTTTTAGTTCCTATTTGTTGAGTCTTTCTGAATCAATACAACTTGAGTTTTTCCATTTCCTTTTTCGAATAATTCTTCGATCTTTTTCTCTGTTTATTCATTCAATTTGCAGTCATAAACGAAAGGGACGGACTTCTGTTAGTATCTCTATCGAAATTCAAGTAGGACAAATTAAATATTAGTTCATATATAACTTGTCAATATCTAATATAAAATATACATATGTTCTTCCATAAAGTAAACCGCCTATTATATTTTCAATTCAATCGAATTTTCGAATCATTCCTCGAAACATCTAATCGGCAAGAATTCACTTATAGGCATTAGATTCTACATACCTGGGACACCCCCTCTCTACTAAACATAAACAGCGCCTTCTCGAATATCCTTTTTTTTCTATTATCATTAGACTGTATATATTTGTATATCTTTACGCTCTAAATAAAATCGATTATCTTGATAGACTATCTTGAGCCACACATATACATATATTACCTGGATCTAAACAAAAAGATAGACTCTTCCTAAAATTAAAAGAAAACCAATCAATGATGACCCTCCATGGATTCGCCTATATAAGCTGCGGCTAAAGTTGCAAAAATAAGAGCCTGAATACCACTTGTAAATAATCCCAGAAACATGACAGGTATAGGAACCACTAAAGGCACTAAAGAAACAAGAACAACAACTACTAATTCATCCGCTAATATATTTCCGAAAAGTCGAAAACTAAGTGATAGAGGTTTTGTGAAATCTTCTAAGATGTTAATGGGTAAAAGAATTGGAGTTGGTTGAATATATTTACCAAAATAACCTAATCCTTTTTTTGTAAGACCCGCATAGAAATAGGCTACTGACGTGAGTAAAGCTAAAGCAACAGTAGTATTTATATCATTCGTGGGTGCGGCTAACTCCCCGTGAGGTAACTGTATGATTTTCCACGGTAAAAGAGCCCCTGACCAATTAGAAACAAAAATAAATAGAAACATAGTCCCAATAAAGGGAACCCAAGGACGATATTCGTCTCCAATTTGAGTTTTGCTCACGTCTCGAATAAATTCAAGGACATATTCAAAGAAATTTTGACTGCCAGTCGGAATGGTTTGTGGACTCCGAACAGCTATAGCAGCTGAACCTAATAATAGAGCAATTACAACCCAAGAAGTTATCAATACCTGACCATGGATTTGGAAACCCCCTATTTGCCAATAGAAATGTTGGCCTACTTCCACACCAGATATATCATATAACCCTTTTAGTGTGTTGATTGAATATGATAGAACATTCATATTGTCCTCTGACATAAATATAACTTTTTAAAAATTATTTTGATTCAACCATCTCTTCCTCGACCTGTCTACTTTAATTTAAAAATTTAAATTTCTATTTAAGATACTAATTAATTACATAATATTCTCAGTTATTTTTAACTAGTTTTTGAGATTCAGGATCTAGCAACCGATCTAGAATTTAGGAAGTCAATTTTTTATTTTATTATGAATCAAGGATTTCTTATATAGCTAGAGCGACCTTCACAAATTGCAAATACTAATTTGGTAAGAATTAATCGAATTGAAGCTATAGCATCATCGTTTGCCGGAATCGAAATATCCGCGAGATCCGGATCACAATTTGTATCGATTAAACAAATCGTTGGAATTCCCAAAGTAATACATTCTCGAAGGGCCGTATATTCTTCTTGTTGATCAACGATGATTACAATATCCGGTAACCCTGTCATATATTTGATCCCACCCAGATATGTTTGCAAGTGAGATAATTGTCTCTTCAACACGGCTGCATCTCTCTTTGGAAGACGAGCGAGTCTCCCTGCCTTTTGTTCCATTCTCAAGTCCCTGAATTTTTGAAGTCTCGTTTCTGTCGTGGACCAATTCGTTAACATACCCCCAAGCCACTTTTTATTAACATAATGACAGCGAGCCCTTATTGCGGACCGTGCTACTGAATCAGCTGCTTTATTTTTTGTCCCAACAATTAAAAACTGTTTTCCTCTACTTGATGCATCGAAAACTAAATCACAAGCCTCTGATAAAAAACGAGCAGTTCTAGTAAGATTTAGAATATGAATACCTTTACATTTTGCCGAGATATAAGGCGACATTCTAGGATTCCATTTCCGAGTTCCGTGACCAAAATGAACTCCCGCTTCCATCATTTCTTCCAAATCGATGTTCCAATATCTTCTTGTCATTTCTCCCCACACTTTCTCTTTTTTGAAATAAAGAGATGAGATATTCTAAAATAAATAATTGTTCCAACGGAACCTTCTTTTCTACCGCGGATTGACCATTGATATACAACCCAAACCATTCATTTCTTTCTATTCGTTCCTTTTTTTAATTTCTTTATTTTATTACTAAATCATAACAAATAGATAAAAGAGAAAAAAGATGAATTTCTTCGATTAAACCCAAATCATTGTTGTTTTGATCTATTACAGAAATTCGTTGAAAGACAAGAATCAAATAATTCTCTGTGGTAAAACAAAATATCTCCCATTTCTTTCTCGAATAGATTCTTTTTTTTTTGCAAGGGAATGCTCTTATGTTGACTCGAATGGTGTACGAATCCTTTGAATCCGGTACCAACGGGTATCATTCCCCCCAGAACAACGTTTTCCTTTAGTCCTTTCAACCAATCGATACGGCTCCGCAGAGCCGCCTTTGCTAAAACTCGAGCAGTTTCTTGAAAACTCGCTTCGGATATAAAACTTTGAGTATTCAGAGATGCTCTCGTTATTCCCAATAAGGTAGCTCGGTAACATATCGCTTCTTCTAAAGCGCGCCCCGTTCGTTCCGCCCGAAACAATCCAATTAGTTCTCCGGGCAAAAAAACATTAGACATTCCATTTTCTGAAACCAAGACTTTTGATGTTATTTGACGTACAATAATTTCTATATGCCTATTATGGATCTGCACCCCCTGTGATCGATAAACCTTTTGAATTTTATTAACCAAAGAGATACGACTTTGCGCTATAGTTAGCTCAGCTCCAATCAAGAATCCCCAAGGCATTCCAAGAATTCTTGTTATACGTTCGTTCCAACCATCAATCCTTTTTGCTAGATTCATCGATATTGAATCAATCGAACGAACTTCTAAGACTTGTTCCACTTTTGGGAGACCTTGCGTTATGTCACCAGACCTCGATTTGTCATATATAAATGTAACTAATGTATCCCCCTCATAAATGATTTCCCCATAATGACCATGAACTGTTGCTCCTGGAGTAACCAAATAGGCCTTAGCCGATCTTATTACTACAGAATCAAATTGAACAATTAGAACTTGACCCGATTTTAAGTGCGGTCCATTTTTGGTTATACATACATTTTCACAAACAAATTGTCCAAGATAAATTTTTGTGGATGTCTCTTCACAAAAATCATAATGAAGAAAATACCAATTCAATTTGAATGGATTCAAAATGATGTTGCTGCATGGGTCGGGATTATAAATTCTTCCATTTTCATCCATTAAAGAATATTGAAATTGAAGTAATTGAAAAGTTTGTTTTAAATTTTCAAGTTGTAAATAATTAGTTACCAAGATCGGATTATGAGTTATTAAATGGTAAAATGAAAAAAAATGCGCAATTTGAATTGGAAGAGCTGTTCCTAAAGGACCCAATGAATTCTTAATTGGTATTAGGGAATCTTTTTTAATTGATTCTTTGTGATATTTTATACCCTTGAATTGGAATGGATCTATTCGAAAACAATTGGATGATGACAAAATTATAAAAAATGGGCATTCTTTGTTTATACCCAACAACGTATGAACAGTTCCTTGATTTTGGTTAAATGATTGTTGAAGTTTTGTCTTTGAATAAATGGAATAAAATGGATTCATATTGGTATGATCTGATCCATCATCAGAAAAAAACGAGGG